TACTACGAATACCAAGGATGATACTACGAATAGTGATCGAGCAGAAGAGGTGGCTTTGATACGTTACTCGCAACAATCAGATTTTCGTCGGGATCTAATCAAAGGATCCATGCGCGCCCAAAGACGTAAAACGGTTACTTGGGAAATGTTTCAAGCAAATGTGCATTCCCCACTTTTTTTGGACAGAATAGACAAAACCTCTTCTTTTTTTTCTTTTGATATCGCCGAAATGATGAACCCACTTTTAAGGAATTGGATGGGGAATGAACCGGAATTCAAAACTTCTGATTCTGAGGAGGAAGAGTCAAAAGAAGAGGAGAAAAAAAAAAAGGAAAAACAAGACGAGGATGAACGGATATTAATAGCAGAAACTTGGGATACAATTATATTTGCTCAAGCAATAAGAGGTTCTATGTTAGTAACCCAATCGATTCTTAGAAAATACATCGTATTGCCTTCATTAATAATAGCTAAAAATATCGGCCGTATGCTATTATTTCAATTCCCCGAGTGGTACGAGGATTGGAAGGGGTGGAATAGAGAAATGCATATTAAATGCACTTATAACGGTGTTCAATTATCAGAAACAGAATTTCCGAAAGACTGGTTAACAGACGGTATTCAGATAAAGATCCTATTTCCTTTCTGTCTGAAACCTTGGCGCAGATCTAAGCTACGATCTCATCATGAAGATCCACTGACACTGAAAAAGAAAGGAAAAAAAGAAAATTTTTGTTTTTTAACAATCTGGGGAATGGAAACTGAACTACCTTTTGGTTCTCCCCGAAAACTACCTTCCTTTTTTGAACCCATTTCTAAAGAACTCGACAAAAGAATTAGAAAAGTGAAAAGAAAAAGTTTTCTAGTTCTAAGAATTTTCAAAGAAAGAACAAAATGGTTTCTAAAATTGTCAAAAGAAAAAGCAAAATGGGTAGTTCTATTTATAAAAAGAATATTGAACGAACTTGAAAAAGTAAACCCAATTTCATTATTTGGATTGACGAAAGTATATGAACCGAGTGAAAATGGAAAAGATTCCATAATAAGTAATAAGATTGTCCACGAATCGCCCATTCAAATTCGATCCATGGATTGGACAAATTATTCACTAACAGAAAAAAAAATGAAGGATCTGGCTGACAGGATAACCACAATCAGAAATCAAACAGAAAAGATCACAAAAGACAAGAAAAAAATATTCCTAACTCCAGATATAAATATTAGTCCTAACGAGATAAGTTGTGATGATAAAAGGTCAGAATCGCGGAAACATATTTGGCAGATATCAAAAAGAGGAAGTGCCCGATTAATACGTAACTGGCCCCATTTTATGAAATCTTTCATTGAAAGAATATACATAGATATCTTTCTATGCACCATTAACATTCCCATAATCAATGCACAACTTTTCCTTAAATCAGCAAAAAAGATTATCGATAAATACATTTACAATGATGAAACAAATCAAGAAGGAATTGATGAAACAAATCAAAATACAATTCACTTTATTTCAACCATAAAAAAGCCGCTTTCTAATACTAATATTAGTAAGAAGAATTTACAGATTTATTGTGACTTATCCTCCTTGTCCCAAGCATATGTATTTTACAAATTATCACAAACTCAAGTTATTAACTTGTATCACTTGGGATCTGCACTTCAATATCACGAAACATATCTTTTTCTTAAGGATAGAATAAAAGACTATTTTGGGACACAAGGAATATTGGATTCCGAATCAAGGCATAAGAAACCTCAGAATTCTGGAATGAATGAATGGAAAAACTGGTTAAGGGGCCATTATCAATATCAATACAATTTATCTCAGACTAAATGGTCTAGATTAGTACCGCGAAAATGGGGAAATAGAGTCAATCAACATCGTATGATTCAAAATAAAGACTCAAAAAAATGGGATTCATATGAAAAAGAAAAAGACCGATTAATTCATTACGAGAAAAAAAATGATTCTACGATGGATTCATTGCCGAGTCAAAAAGAAAAATTTAAAAAACACTCCAGATATGATCTTTTATCATATAAATATATTATATATGAAGATGGGAAGGACTCATCCATTTATGGATCTCTGTTACAAGTAAACAGAAACCAAGAGATTCCATATAATTACAAAACACATAAACCCGAACCAGTTTATGTACCGGGGGGTATAGCTATTAGTGATTATCTAGGAGAAGAGTATATTATTGATATTGATATGGATAAAAATCCGGATAGGAAATATTTTGATTGGGGAATTCTCCGTTTTTGTTTTCGAAAGAATATAAATATTGAGCCCTGGACCCATATGGATAGTGGGACTAATGATTATCAAATAACTTATAAGAAAGATATTTCTTCTCTCACGATTCATCAAGAAATCAACCCATCCACATCCAATTCCAATAAAAAAAAACACTTTTTTGATTGGATGGGAATGAATGAAGAAATGCTATCTCGTCCCATATCGAATCTGGAACCTTGGTTCTTCCCAGAATTTGTGCTGCTTTCTGATGCATATAAGGTTAACCCATGGATCATACCAATCAAAATACTTCTTTTAAATTTTCATGAAAATGAAAACATTAGTGAAAATAAAAACATCAACGGAAATCAAAAAAAGGATTTTCGTATCTCATCTAATCAAAAAGAATATCTTGATCAGAATCACGAAGAAAAAGAACAGCATCACGAAGAAAAAGAACAGCTGGGTCAAGAAGATCGTGGCTCAGATCCACGAAACCAACAAAAGAATGTTGAAGAGGATTACACAGGATCAGACATTAAAAAACGTAGAAAGAAAAAGCTCTCCAAGAGCAACGAGGAAGTGGAACTAGATTTTTTCCTGAAAAGATATTTGTTTTTTCAATTGAGGTGGGATTATTCTTTGGATCAAAGAATAATAAATAATATCAAGGTATATTGTCTCCTGCTTAGACTGATAAATCCAAATGAAATTGCTATATCTTCTATTCAAAGAGGAGAAATGTGTCTGGATGTAATGGCGATTCAGAAAGATCTAGCTCTTACAGAATTAATAAAAAAAGGAATCTTTATTATTGAACCACTCCGTCTGTCTATAAAATGGGATGGGACATTTTATATGTATCAAACTGTAGGTATCTCATTGGTTCATAAGAGTAAGCACCAAACTAATCGAAGATACCGAGAAAGAAGATATGTTGATCAGAATCATTTCAATAGATCCACTGCACAACATGGAAAGATACTTGTGAATGGAGACGAAAATCATTATGATTTGCTTGTTCCTGAAAAGATTCTATCTACTAGACGTCGTAAAGAAATGAGAATTCTCATTTCTTTCAATTCTGGGAATGGGAATGTTGTGAATAGAAATCCAGTATTTTTGAATGGAAACAACGTAAGGAACTGTAGCCAATTTTTGGATGAGGACAAGCATTTTGATACAGATACAAATAAATTCATTAAATTCAAATTCTTTCTTTGGCCCAATTATCGATTAGAGGATTTAGCTTGTATGAATCGCTATTGGTTTGATACCAATAATGGAAGTCGTTTCAGTATGTTAAGGATACATATGTATCCACGATTCAGAATTAGTTGATGGTATATTTACTATATATCACGTGCCACATCCATTATATGAAGGCATACAGATGTACACACCCGTTGTGTTACATTACATTCTGATACAGGATACCGATTCAATGACGTATCAATTGGATCTAGGAATAAATTGGTGAAATCTCCTTAGGTCCCAATCATTCTCTTTCATGGGTGCAGAAAAGTATCATCCCTTTGTATCCAAATCCAATAAAAAAGAATATTTCTTAATATGAATAAATCCAGATTCTTGTGTGTACCAGATCGAAATGACTGGCATTATCGTTATTCCTGATCGGTAAAAACCATATCTATGGAAAAGAAAAAAAAAGAATTCTTTTTATGGTAAAAAATTCATTCAACTCAGTTATTCCGCAAGAAGAAAACAAGGGATCTGTTGAATTTCAAGTATTCAATTTCACCAATAAGATACGGAGACTTACTTCACATTTGGAATTACACAGAAAAGACTATTTATCTCAAAGAGGCCTGCGGAGAATTCTGGGAAAACGTCAACGACTGCTGGCTTATTTGTCAAAGAAAAATAGAGTACGTTATAAGGAATTAATTGGTCAGTTGGATATTCGGGAGCCAAAAACTCGTTAATTTTAGAATTCATTTGAATTATTTGATTTATTAGATCTTGAATTTTGATGAACCTCATTTCGTTTTCAGCAATTCATAGAATAATGAATCGAGGAAGAAAACATATGACTGTACCGGCTACAAGTACAAGAAAAGACCTCATGATAGTCAATATGGGTCCTCACCACCCATCAATGCATGGTGTTCTTCGACTCATCGTTACTCTAGATGGTGAAGATGTTATTGACTGTGAACCTATATTGGGTTATTTACACAGAGGGATGGAAAAAATTGCAGAAAACCGAACAATTATACAATATCTGCCTTATGTAACACGTTGGGATTATTTAGCTACTATGTTCACAGAGGCAATAACGGTAAATGCACCAGAACAATTGGGAAATATTCAAGTACCTAAAAGAGCCAGCTATATCAGAGTAATTATGCTGGAGCTAAGTCGTATAGCTTCTCATTTGTTATGGCTTGGACCTTTTATGGCGGATATTGGTGCACAGACTCCTTTCTTCTATATTTTCAGAGAGAGGGAATTGCTATATGATCTATTTGAAACTGCCACAGGTATGCGAATGATGCATAATTATTTCCGTATCGGAGGAGTAGCTGCTGATCTACCTCATGGCTGGATAGATAAATGTTTGGATTTCTGTGATTATTTTTTAACGGGAGTTGCTGAATATCAAAAGCTTATTACGCGGAATCCTATTTTTTTGGAACGAGTTGAAGGAGTGGGCATTATTGGCGGAGAGGAAGCAATAAATTGGGGTTTATCAGGACCAATGCTACGAGCTTCCGGAATCCGATGGGATCTTCGTAAAGTTGATCATTATGAGTGTTACGATGAATTCGATTGGGAAGTCCAATGGCAAAAGGAAGGGGACTCGTTAGCTCGTTATTTAGTACGAATTAGTGAAATGACAGAATCCATAAAAATTATTCAACAGGCTCTGGAAGGAATTCCGGGGGGGCCCTATGAGAATTTAGAAGTCCGCCGCTTTGATAGAGCAGGGGATTCCGAATGGAATGATTTTGACTATCGATTCATTAGTAAAAAGCCTTCTCCCACTTTTGAATTGTCGAAACAAGAACTTTATGTGCGAGTAGAAGCCCCAAAGGGAGAATTAGGAATTTTTCTGATAGGAGATAATAGTGTTTTTCCATGGAGATGGAAAATCCGCCCACCAGGTTTCATCAATTTGCAAATTCTTCCTCAGCTAGTTAAAAGAATGAAATTGGCTGATATCATGACGATACTAGGTAGTATAGATATCATTATGGGAGAAGTTGATCGTTGAAATGATAATTGATACGACAGAAGTAAAAGCTATCAATTCTTTTTCCAGATCGGAATCCTTAAAAGAGGTCTATGGGCTCATATGGATGCTTGTCCCTATTTTTACTCCTGTATCGGGGATCACACTAGGGGTACTAGTGATTGTGTGGTTAGAAAGAGAAATATCCGCAGGGATACAACAACGTATTGGACCTGAATATGCCGGTCCCTTGGGGATTCTTCAAGCTTTAGCAGATGGGACCAAACTACTTTTCAAAGAGGATCTTCTCCCATCTAGAGGAGATATTCGTTTATTCAGCATCGGACCATCTATAGCGGTCATATCCATTCTACTAAGTTATTCAGTAATTCCTTTTTACCATCGCTTTGTTCTAGCTGATCTCAGTATAGGTGTTTCTTTATGGATCGCCGTTTCAAGTATTGCTCCTATTGGACTTCTTATGTCAGGGTATGGATCGAATAATAAATATTCCTTTTCAGGTGGTCTACGAGCTGCTGCTCAATCTATTAGTTATGAAATACCATTAACTCCATGTGTGTTATCAATATCTCTACGTGTGATTCGTTGGAACATGAACTTTTACCTCTTTCCGAGAAATAAAGGAAAGAGGTTGAATGTCTTGAATAGATATAGATATCTTCTTTTTTTTATTCATCATTCGAGTCGATGAACTAAACCAGATAGTTATATGAGTGAAACAAAACAGCTTATGAATTCGCAGTAAGAAGATTGAGTCTCATTCCCTATGTACGAGAGTAAAGTGGAAGTAAACATAAGCAGCGGAAATTATTTACCCCAAGATTGTTTGATTAGTCATCATGGTTTGAAGCGGGTGCAAAAGATCAACTGTATGGAGTTTCTACTATTGTATGTATTACCATACCAGGGATCAATCAAAAAAAGGAGTGGACGGTTAGGAACACCAAGGTACATAAAGGATTAGTAATGGAGATAATGTAAGGTATCCAAAAGGATATTTCTGCATATGCATAAAAGGAATCATAATGAGGGCTTTAAGTTGGTAGAAATGATAAAGCAGTACTTCCCCATGATTCCGATCCAGAGTATGCTCCTATCCACTGGTTAAAGAAATGACTATCAGGAACGAAGTAATCCTTTATTTTCTTTTTTTAGAGTCCCTCTTCTGAGAAAGAAGAACAAGAACGAAAAAAAATAGAATGCAATAGGATAGGAAAAATGACTAATAAAAGATCTTTGTTTATTCTTTCTTTCCTACATCCATATTCATACAGATGGAATTTTTATCATGATTTCATGATTCATGAACTAGTGTAGTTTCGAATTCTTTTTTTGAATCAAATATATGGGTCGAAATGTCGATTGATACAACAAGTATTTTATTGAAGGATTAAGTCATTACTGAACAAAGAATCATTTTCATGATAAAGGATGAGATCAATTCGGAAGCACTTTTTATTTGTTATTATAGCAGACAGAATTCCATTGGCCTAATTCGGGACTCTCCGATGCATCTTGACTCTATTTACCCTACAAACATGCCAAGGTAATACCGAACCAGTCCTTAGATTTATTTGTGGCCATCGAGGAGCCGTATGAAGCTGAGGTCTCATGTACGGTTCTGGAATAGCGATGATAACAGTGATGTAATCGTCGACTATGATTATCTAACAGTTCAAGTACAGTTGATATAGTTGAGGCACAGTCAAAATATGGTTTTTGGGGATGGAATCTGTGGCGTCAACCTATAGGGTTGATGGTTTTTCTAATTTCTTCCCTAGCAGAATGTGAGAGATTACCCTTTGATTTACCAGAAGCGGAAGAAGAATTAGTAGCAGGTTATCAAACCGAATATTCAGGTATCAAATCCGGTTTATTTTACGTTGCTTCTTACCTAAATCTACTAGTTTCTTCATTATTTGTAACAGTTCTTTATCTTGGCGGGTGGAATTTCCCTATTCCGTACATATTCATTCCGGAACTTTTCGGAATAAATAAAACAGGTGGAGTCTTTGGAACGACAATTGGTATCCTTATTACATTAGCTAAAGCTTATTTGTTCCTGTTCATTCCTATCACAACAAGATGGACTTTACCTAGGATGAGAATGGACCAACTATTAAGCCTTGGATGGAAATTTCTTTTACCCATTTCTCTAGGTAATCTATTATTGACAACTTCTTCCCAACTTGTTTCACTGTAACAGAATATGATATCCTAGATTCATAACCTCTCTCGAGCAAGAGAAAGAAACATAAAATTATTCATTTCATGGATATCCACGATATGTTCCCTATGGTGACTGGGTTCATGAATTATGGCCAACAAACAGTACGAGCTGCAAGGTATATTGGTCAAAGTTTCATGGTTACCTTATCCCATGCGAATCGTTTACCTGTAACTATTCAATATCCTTATGAAAAATCGATCACATCAGAGCGTTTCCGTGGTCGAATCCACTTTGAATTTGATAAATGCATTGCTTGTGAAGTATGCGTTCGTGTATGCCCCATAGATTTACCCGTTGTTGATTGGCGATTGGAAACAGATATTAGAAAGAAACGATTGCTTAATTATAGTATTGATTTCGGAATCTGTATATTTTGTGGTAACTGCGTCGAGTATTGTCCAACAAACTGTTTATCAATGACTGAAGAATACGAACTTTCTACTTATGATCGTCACGAATTGAATTATAATCAAATTGCTTTGGGTCGGTTACCAATGTCAGTAATTGAAGATTACACAATTCGGACAATTATGACTTCGACTCAAAGACAAATAGCTACGGATAAACCCCTTAATTCAAGAACGATTACCAATTCCTAAGATTCAGTTTTGATCTAAAGGAGTGAAGCTTCTTTCATTTTGGTCGGTCAGTAACTACAAATCATAACTATAACTATTGATTGGTGAGAATCACGGTTTGATTTGGATTTAGATTCATGGATCCGTGATGATTTCGAAATATACAATTACGGACTACTCTTTCGGATACAGAAGCGGGATTGGCCCAATAACGGTATATACGCCACACCACACCCCATATAGGATTCAATTCAATTAGGAACGTATCATACAAAAAAAAGAAAATAGGGTAACCTCTTTTTTCCTGGCCCGGTAAGTAAGGTCATGAGATATTTCGACTAATTTATTTCTTATTTTACATATAATGGATTTACCTGGACCAATACATGATATTCTTTTAGTATTTTTGGGATCAGGTCTTATATTAGGAGGTCCAGGAGTGGTATTACTTACCAATCCAATTTATTCTGCCTTTTCATTGGGATTGGTTCTTGTTTGTATATCCTTATTCCATATTCCATCGAATTCCTATTTTGTAGCTGCCGCACAGCTCCTTATTTACGTGGGAGCCATAAATGTCTTAATCGTGTTTGCTGTAATGTTCATGAATGGTTCAGAATATTACAATGATTTCCATCTTTGGACTGTTGGAGATGGATTCACTTCACTGGTTTGTACAAGTATTCTTTTTTCACTAATTACTACTATCCCAGATACGTCATGGTACGGGATTATTTGGACTACAAGATCAAACCAGATTATAGAGCAGGACCTGACAAGTAATGTTCAACAAATTGGGATTCATTTATCAACAGATTTTTATCTTCCATTTGAACTCATTTCTATAATTCTTTTAGTTGCCTTGATAGGTGCAATTGCTATGGCGCGCCAGTAATAAAGACTAAGAATTTGAAATCAATCCCAAATAAAATAGATAAGGCCTTGTTTTGCTCTGTGTTATTGTTATCACATCCATTTTCCTTTCAATTTTATATATGAGCAATATGAAAATGAAATTGAAAGGTTTTGAGTTCGATCCATTACCAATACGTTTCTTTGTTCCGTACTTGTTAGATTCGAGTCAATCAAATCGGTTGAATTGTTGTTCATATTGAAATTGAAATGAATCGAGATTGATGGGGAGTTGGTCAATGATGCTCGAGCATGTACTTGTTTTGAGTGCCTATTTATTTTCTATCGGTATCTATGGATTGATCACAAGCCGAAACATGGTTAGAGCACTTATGTGTCTTGAGCTTATATTGAATGCGGTAAATATGAATCTCGTAACATTTTCTGATTTATTTGATAGTCGTCAATTAAAAGGAGACATTTTTTCGATCTTTGTTATAGCTATTGCAGCCGCTGAAGCAGCTATTGGGCCAGCTATTGTTTCGTCGATCCATCGTAACAGAAAATCAACTCGTATCAATCAATCGAATTTGTTGAATAAATAGTCGTATTCATATAAATAAATACATATTATTCTAATATTCCTCAATTATAATTAACATGTACAACAACGTAAGAAATCAAAGTATCTTGGTCCTCTCTCATTAGCAGATCCAGAAGTAGATTGATTATTAATATAAAAAAATCTGGTAAATCACTGATTCGTCTGGTGTCTACAATATATGATTCATTTACTACCGATTTTACCAGATCGAAAATTTTTAACGTTCAAAAAGTTTATAGATCCAATGTCACATTCAGTAAAGATTTATGATACA